TCCGAATCTTCTTCCATAATGGTACGGAACAATAGTATCATTGGAGTAGATACCCAAATCACTTTAAATACAAGAAGCCAAGCGGGTGGATTGGTCCGAGTGGAGAGAAAAAAAAAAAGGATTGAACTGAAAATTTTTTCTGGTAATATCTATTTTCCCGGAGAAAGAGATAAGATATCTCGACACAGTGGCATCTTGATACCACCAGGAACGGGCAAAACAAACTCTAAGGAATCAAAAAAATGGAAAAATTGGATCTATGTCCAACGGATCACACCTACCAAGAAAAAGTATTTTGTTTTGGTTCGACCTGTAACCCCATATGAAATATCGGACGGTATAAATTTAGCAACACTCTTCCCCCAGGATCCGTTTCGGGAAAAAGATAATATGCAACTTCGAGTTGTCAATTATATCATTTATGGAAATGGCAAACCGACTCGGAGAATTTCTGACACAAGTATTCAACTAGTTCGGACTTGTTTAGTGTTGAATTGGGACCAAGACAACAAAAGTTCTTCCGCCGAAGAGGTCTGTGCTTCCTTTGTTGAAGTAAGGACAAAGGGTCTGATTAGAGATTTCCTAAAAATCGACTTAGTGAAATCCCATATTTTGTATATCAGAAAAAGAAATGATTCGTCAGGTTCAGGATTGATTTCGGATAATAGGTCAGATCATACCAATAAAAATCCGTTTTATTCCATTTATTCCAACGAAAGGATTCAACAATCATTTAGCCAAAATCACGGAACTATTCATACGCTCTTGAACAGAAATAAGGAATCCAAATCTTTGATAATTTTGTCATCATCTAATTGTTTTCGCATGGGCCCATTCAACGATGTAAAATATCACAATGTGATAAAACAATCAATTAAAAAAGATCCTATAATTCCAATTAAGAATTTATTGGGTCCTTTAGGAACAGCCCCTCAAATTGCGAATTTTTATTCATCATTTTACCCTTTAATAACTCATAATCAGACCTCGGTAGCGAAATATTTGCAGCTTGACAATTTAAAACAGACTTTTCAAGTACTTAACTATTATTTAATAGCTGAAAATGGGAGAATTTATAATTTCGATCCATGCCGTAACATCGTTTTGAATGCAGTCAATTTGAATTGGTATTTTCCCCATCATCATTATCATCATAATTATTGTGAAGAAACGTCCACAATAATTAGTCTTGGGCAGTTTATTTGTGAAAATGTATGTATAACCAAAAGTGGACCACACCTAAAATCGGGTCAAGTTTTTATTGTTCAAGTTGATTCTATAGTAATAAGATCGGCTAAGCCTTATTTGGCGACTCCGGGAGCAACTGTCCATGGGCATTATGGAGAAATCCTTTACCAAGGAGATACGTTAGTTACATTTATATATGAAAAATCGAGGTCTGGTGATATAACGCAGGGTCTTCCAAAAGTGGAACAAGTGTTAGAAGTGCGTTCAATTGATTCAATATCGATGAACCTAGAAAAGAGAGTTGCGGGTTGGAACGAATGTATAACAAGAATTCTTGGAATTCCTTGGGGATTCGTGATTGGTGCTGAGCTAACTATAGTGCAAAGCCGTCTCTCTTTGGTTAATAAGATCCAAAAGGTTTATCGATCTCAGGGGGTACAGATCCATAATAGGCATATAGAAATTATTGTACGTCAAATAACATCAAAAGTATTAGTTTCAGAAGATGGAATGTCTAATGTTTTTTTACCCGGGGAACTGATTGGATTATTGCGAGCGGAACGAACGGGGCGTGCTTTAGAAGAAGCGATTTGGTATCGAGTCGTCTTATTGGGAATAACGAGAGCATCTCTGAACACTCAAAGTTTTATATCTGAAGCAAGTTTTCAAGAAACTGCTCGAGTTTTAGCAAAAGCGGCTCTCCGGGGTCGTATCGATTGGTTGAAAGGCCTGAAAGAGAACGTTGTGTTAGGGGGTATGATACCCGCTGGTACCGGATTCAAAGGATTAGTGCACCGGTCACGGCAACATAACAACATTCTTTTGGAAACAAAAAAAAAGAATTTCTTCGGGGGAGAAATGAGAGATATTTTCTTACACCACAGAGAATTATTTGACTCTTGCATTTCAAACAATTTACATGATACATCAGGCCGCTCTTTTATAGGTATAGAATTTAATGATTCTTAAGTTAAGATAAGAGGAGTGGATTCGTCCTTTTAAGTATTTATTTTGTTGTAGTCATTTGAGTTGTTAAGATTTGTTAATTTGTTAATAGTAATAAAGAGAATAGCGAATAGAAAGTAATGGCTTGGCTCGTGGATAAACGACCAATCCCCGGTAGAAGAGAAGGTTCCATTGGAACTATTATTTATTTCAGGGTGTCTTGTCTCTCTTTTTTTTTAAGTAAAAAAAAAAGAGATAGAGAGAGGAAGTGTGAAGAGAAATGGCAAGAAGATATTGGAACATAAATTTGGAAGAGATGTTGGAAGCAGGAGTTCATTTTGGTCATGGTACTAGGAAATGGAATCCTAGAATGGCGCCATATATCTCTGCAAAACGTAAGGGTATTCATATTACAAATCTGACTAGAACTGCTCGTTTTTTATCAGAAGCTTGTGATTTACTTTTTGATGCAGCAAGTAAGGGAAAACAATTCTTAATTGTTGGTACCAAAAATAAAGCAGCTGATTCGGTGGCGCGGGCTGCAATAAAGGCTCGGTGTCATTATGTTAATAAAAAATGGCTCGGTGGTATGTTAACAAATTGGCCCACTACAGAAACGAGGCTTCATAAGTTCAGGGACTTGAGAACAGAACAAAAGACGGGGGGACTCAATCGTCTTCCGAAAAGAGATGCAGCTATGTTGAAGAGACAATTATCTCGCTTGCAAACATATCTGGGCGGGATTAAATATATGACGAGATTGCCTGATATTGTAATCATCGTTGATCAGCAAGAAGAATATACGGCTCTTCGAGAATGTATCACTTTGGGAATTCCAACAATTTGTTTAATCGATACAAATTGTGATCCCGATCTCGCAGATATTTCGATTCCAGCAAACGATGACGCTATAGCTTCAATTCGATTAATTCTTAACAAATTAGTAGTCGCAATTTGTGAGGGTCGTTCTAGCTATATACGAAATCCTTGATTAATATTAAATTAATAATAAGATAAATAAATTATTTTTTGGAACTACATAGATCTATGGAATCGGTTACTATATCCTGAATCGCACAAAAGAGATAAAAAACCGTAAATATTGTGTGATTAGTTTAGTCGGTGCCAAAAATATAGAATTTGAGTAGGCAAGAGAAGATTGAATCAAAATAATTCCTTTTTTTTTAAGTAAAGTTCTATTTCTGTCAGAGGGCAATATGAACGGTATATCATGTTCCATCAACGCACTAAACGGGTTATACGATATCTCTGGTGTGGAAGTAGGCCAACATTTCTATTGGCAAATAGGAGGTTTCCAAGTCCATGCCCAAGTACTTATTACTTCTTGGGTTGTAATTGCTATCTTATTAGGTTCCGCCCTTATCGCTGTTCGGAATCCACAAACCATTCCAACCGCCGGTCAAAATTTCTTCGAATATGTTCTTGAATTCATTCGAGACGTGAGCAAAACTCAGATTGGAGAAGAATATGGCCCATGGGTTCCCTTTATTGGAACTATGTTTCTATTTATTTTTGTTTCTAACTGGTCGGGTGCTCTTTTACCTTGGAAAATTATACAATTACCTCATGGAGAGTTAGCCGCACCCACGAATGATATAAATACTACTGTTGCTTTAGCGTTACTCACGTCAGTAGCATATTTCTATGCGGGTCTTTCCAAAAAAGGATTAGGGTATTTCAGTAAATACATTCAACCAACTCCAATTCTTTTACCCATTAACATTTTAGAGGATTTCACAAAACCCTTATCACTTAGTTTTCGACTTTTCGGGAATATATTAGCTGATGAATTAGTAGTTGTTGTTCTTGTTTCTTTAGTACCTTCAGTCGTTCCTATACCTGTCATGTTCCTTGGATTATTTACAAGTGGGATTCAAGCTCTTATTTTTGCAACTTTAGCTGCGGCTTATATAGGCGAATCCATGGAAGGTCATCATTGACTAGTTTTTGTTTTGGAAATAGTATAGCCCTTTTTTTTAGCTTAGCTTAGTCCAATGCAAATACGACGATCTAGAGTAATAACAAAAAAGATTACGATATTATAGAATTCTAATAAAAAAAAGGAAAGAGATCTAATCTAAAAGATCTTTTTCCTAAAATTCTGGTTTGGTCCATCTTTTTATTACTTATATTTATATCATATTTAACTTCAATCAATATTATCTTTATATTGATATTGATATTGTTTTTGTTTATTCAATTTCAATATTATAAGTCCTAATTAGAATAGGAATTCGTATGGTATCAACAATTTAGGGTCTATGATTTTTAAAAAGCTGTTTTTTCTATAGAATGATTCCCGTTTGAGCCGATTTCATTCAATTCAATGATTGACCAAAATAAAATTTTATTTTAAGAAATAATAAAATAAATTGCATGAACTTAGCTCAATCAAATACTGATATTGATTTTTTATTTTTATGCAATGATTTGGTCTAATAAATTCGTCCATTTAGATTGTATCCATGTGAGATAATGATAAATAAAAGGAAGAGACAAATGTACAAAAAACGATATTAAAAAAAATGATTAGGAAAAAATAAAAAAAGGGGGGGTAGAATTAGGTATATGGAATCTAATGGCTATAAGACAGCTCTTGTCTATCCTTTGAGGAATAATTCTAGAATCCAATTGAATCTAAGATATGAAAGATTGGTTTACGTTATGTAAGAAACACATGTATATGGGATATTAGATATTGACTAGTTCTATACGAACTCAAAATAGATCTAATCCAGCCCACTACTGTGGAGTTAGATAGGGATTCCAATAGAAGAATAGAAGTTCTTCTGTTTCGTCTTTGACTCTGAATTGAATGAATAAAGAGATAAAATAAAGACAAAAAC